CGAGAGAGATAACTTAGTGAACTGAAACATCTTAGTAGCTAAAGGAAAAGAAAGCAAACGCGATTCCCTTAGTAGCGGCGAGCGAAATGGGAACAGCCTAAACTTGTTTATAACAAGCGTTGTGGGAATTTATTGATACGCAGTTTATTCTAGGTGAAACAGCTGAATACTGTACCATAGATGGTGAAAGTCCAGTAACTAAAAGATAAAAACTGTTTTTAAATTATCCCGAGTAGCATGGGGCACGTGTAATCCCGTGTGAATCTGCGAGGACCACCTCGTAAGGCTAAATACTCCTGGGTGACCGATAGCGAAACAGTACCGTGAGGGAAAGGTGAAAAGAACCCCCACAGGGGAGTGAAATAGATCATGAAACCGTAAGCTTACAAGCAGTGGGAGTGATTTAGTCATGACCGCGTGCCTGTTGAAGAATGAGCCGGCGACTTATAGGTAGTGGCAAGGTTAAGGGGGTTTACCCTGGAGCCGTAGCGAAAGCGAGTCTGAATAGGGCGATTGTCCCTGCCTATGGACCCGAACCCGGGTGATCTAACCATGGCCAGGATGAAGCTTGGGTGAAACGAAGTGGAAGTCCGAACCGACTGATGTTGAAAAATCAGCGGATGAGCTGTGGTTAGGGGTGAAATACCAATCGAACTCGGAGCTAGCTGGTTCTCCCCGAAATGCGTTGAGGCGCAGCGGTTGACTATGAGCTGTCTAGGGGTAAAGCACTGTTTCGGTGCGGGCTGCGAAAGCGGTACCAAATCGTAGCAAACTCTGAATACTAGACATGCCTTCAGTCAGCCAGTGAGACGGTGGGGGATAAGCTTCATCGTCAAGAGGGAAACAGCCCAGATCACCAGCTAAGGCCCCTAAATGGCCGCTAAGTGGCAAAGGAGGTGAGAGTGCAGAGACAACCAGGAGGTTTGCCTAGAAGCAGCCATCCTTGAAAGAGTGCGTAATAGCTCACTGGTCAAGCGCTCTTGCGCCGAAAATGAACGGGACTAAGCGGCCTGCCGAAGCTGTGAAATTTTTATTAAAAAATTGGTAGGGGAGCGTTCCGCCTTAGGGTGAAGCATAAGCGTAAGCTTGTGTGGACGAAGCGGAAGTGAGAATGTCGGCTTGAGTAACGCAAACATTGGTGAGAATCCAATGCCCCGAAAGCCTAAGGGTTCCTCCGCAAGGCTCGTCCACGGGGGGTTAGTCAGGACCTAAGGCAAGGCCGAAAGGCGTAGTCGATGGATAATAGGTTAATATTCCTATACTCTATTTTATTTAGTCCCGAGGGACGGAGAAGGCTAAGTTGGCTGGATGTTGGTTACCAGGTCAAACATTTAAGGTGATGAGAGGTGGAATAAAAAACACCTTGAGCTAAGGTGTCAGACAGGGTACTACGGTACCTGAAGCAACTGATGTCATACTCCCAAGAAAAGCTCGCACGACACAACATATAAAATAGACCTGTACCCGAAACCGACACAGGTAGGTAGGTAGAGTATACCAAGGGGCGCGAGATAACTCTCTCTAAGGAACTCGGCAAAATGGCCCCGTAACTTCGGGAGAAGGGGTACCCCCTTAGGGGGGTCGCAGTGACCAGGCCCAGGCGACTGTTTATCAAAAACACAGGTCTCCGCTAAGTCGTAAGACAATATATGGGGGCTGACGCCTGCCCAGTGCCGGAAGGTTAAGGAAGTCGGTTAGCTAATTTTAGTGAAGCTGGCGACCGAAGCCCCGGTGAACGGCGGCCGTAACTATAACGGTCCTAAGGTGAAGCAAGTTGCCTTAGTAAAACTTAACTATATGCTGGAATATCCTCCAAAACTTGACATACTCGTTTTTAATTCTTCTTCCGCTCTATTAGGTAAGCCGGATAGAAACACAAAAGCATGTGAAAATTGATCATGACATGGGGACAATCAGCAGGAAACTCTCAAGAGGATCCTCAGAGACTATACGTTAAGGAGAACACTAGTGGATTTAAATGCACAATGGGTTGTGGGTTTTACAGATGGAGAAGGGTGTTTTCATGTAGGAATCAATTCGAATAAAACAATGACCTTAGGCTTTCAAGTTCTACCTGAATTTACAATTGTTCAGCACGAAAAAGAAATCAAACTTCTTCATGCTTTCAAAGACTATTTTGGATGCGGTGTAGTACGAAGAAATCACGGCGATCGGTTTTGTTACCGCGTCCGAGGACACAAAAATTTACGCGATAAGATTCTTCCATTTTTTGAAAAACATCAATTAAAAACTTTAAAACGTGTTAATTTTCAAAAGTTTCGTCAGGTTGTTCTTCTTATGGAACAAAAACAACATCTAAATGATGAAGGTCTGGCACGAATACGAAGAATTCAACAAAAAATGAACAACCAGAGTCAATTATCCAAGTGATCTTAAGATAGAGTCCAACTATTATGGAAACATTTCTAGATATTTGAGCGAAATTCCTTGTCGGGTAAGTTCCGACCCGCACGAAAGGCGTAACGATCTGGGCACTGTCTCGGAGAGAGACTCGGTGAAATAGAATTGTCTGTGAAGATGCGGACTACCTGCACCTGGACAGAAAGACCCTATGAAGCTTTACTGTAGCCTGGAATTGGCTTCGGGCTCTTCTTGCGCAGCTTAGGTGGAAGGCTGAGAAAGGCAATTCCGGTTGTCTGGAGCCATCAGTGAGATACCACTCTGGGAGAGCTAGGAGTCTAATGGCGTTCCTTGAATCAGGACGCTTGACAGTTTCAGGTGGGCAGTTTTACTGGGGCGGTAGCCTCCTAAAAGGTAACGGAGGCGTGCAAAGGTTCCCTCAGGCTGGACGGAAATCAGCCATAGAGTGTAAAGGCAGAAGGGAGCTTGACTGCAAGACCTACAAGTCGAGCAGGGACGAAAGTCGGCCTTAGTGATCCGACGGTGCCGTGTGGAAGGGCCGTCGCTCAACGGATAAAAGTTACTCTAGGGATAACAGGCTGATCTCCCCCAAGAGTTCACATCGACGGGGAGGTTTGGCACCTCGATGTCGGCTCGTCGCAACCTGGGGCGGAAGTACGTCCCAAGGGTTGGGCTGTTCGCCCATTAAAGCGGTACGTGAGCTGGGTTCAGAACGTCGTGAGACAGTTCGGTCCATATCCGGTGCAGGCGTTAGAGCATTGAAAGGATCTTTCCCTAGTACGAGAGGACCGGGAAGGACGCACCGCTGGTGTACCAGTTCTCGTGCCAACGGGATACGCTGGGTAGCCAAGTGCGGAGCGGATAACTGCTGAAAGCATCTAAGTAGGAAGCCCACCTTAAGATGAGTGCTCTTAATAAACAAGTTTTGTTTATTTAAGGTCACGGCAAGACTAGCCGTTTGGAAGGTGTCAAGTGGAAGGTCAGTAATGATTGCAGCTGAGACATCCTAACAGACCGAAGATTTTGACCTAAATTAAAAAACACGCGCGTAAGCGCTTATCCTGGTGTCTTTAGCCCAGTGGACCCACACTAATCCATTCCGAACTTAGTGGTGAAACATTGGAGCGGAGAATATACTTTAGAGGTTGCTCTGTGGGAAACTATCTCGATGCCAGGATATATTTTAGTTTGAACTTAGATTAAAAAAAACACAGCCCACAGGCACTCCAGGGCGCCTGGTTAATAAATTAACCCTGTTAATAATTTAACCTCCATTAATATTACAAGAAAAATAATATAGATCTCTCTCTAAGGCCGCGCTAGCCACATAGGTGCTAAAGCCGCTAATCTAGGCCGCCTAAGTGCTTTTCCGAGCTGTTTCACGCACGTGCAAGCTGTGGGTGGGTCGACCCCACCCCGCTGGGGTAGAGTCCACTCTGTGGAGTCGCCAAGAAGGTATCTTTTTTGCTGAGCGCTGCTTGAGCAGCGCTGCTTGAGGCAAACATTTTTAATGTTTTTTTTAAGTAATTAAAGTAATTAATTACTTAATTGTTACCATTTTAATAAATTAAATTGTTCTAATTCAATAGAATTTTTATTTCTATATAAAGTTAAAATAATAGCTAAAGCTATAGCTGATTCCGCAGCGGCAATTGCAATAATAAATAAAGCAAAAACCTGTCCTTTCAATTCTTGGGAATCCATAAACGTTGAAATCGAAACTAAATTGATATTAATAGCATTTAGTATTAATTCAAGTGAAATTAAGATTCTAACTACATTACGACTTGTTAAAAAACCATAAAGCCCTATACAGAAAATTAAGGCTCCCAATAACATTAAATTTTCAATATCCATTTTAATTTAGCTTTTTATTTATTATAGCCCAAATTTAACAAAATTTAAAATTTTTGCTAAAATACATACACAAATGTAGTAGTTAACTAAAAAATTATGGCTGTTCCTAAAAAACGCACTTCAAAATCAAAGAAAAATATGCGAAAGAGTACTTGGAAGCAAAAAACTGCTAAAGAGTCATTAAAAGCATTATCTTTAGCAAAATCTATTTTAACTGGTAATTCTAAAGGATTTATTTACCCTAATTAAATACACCAGGGGTTTTTGGGTAACCAGATACCCCGGGTTGTAATTGTACAGCAGTTACAAAAAATAATTAAATTACAAATATACATGAATATTTTTGAAGTAGATATTTCTTATCTCTCAACATCTAATGAAGAAATCTTTTCTTTACAATCCTTTGAAATTTTTTTTATTGGACTTACACATGCTTTTTTCTCAGCTCTTCCGGTTTCACCTCCATTATTTATTTGTTTACGAAGAATTTTAGTACAAGGTATACCTGCTGGACTAACATGTTATTTAGCCACAGCATTAGGTGAAACATGTTTTCTTTTCTTTATTCTTTTTGGATTTCGAGATTTAATTCAATTTTGGTACGATTGGGAACCTGTTCTATATTTTATAGGTATAGCGCTAACATGTAATATTCTTTTTGAATTTTCTCAAGATTATCGTTTACAAAAAATTTCTATTGATCAAACTCAAACTTTAATACAAATTTTTGGTATTCATTTTGTTCTAATGTTTTTAAATCCAGCAGTAGCGTTTAATTCAACCCAATTTCCCTTATCCGTTGAAACAACACAAAGTTGGTTTCCAATAGCAAATATAGCTTACCTTTCTGGGTTTTTTATAGGTTTATTTGGTTTTAGTTGTTTATTTGGTTTTATTTTTTTATTTTTAAAAAATTGGTTTCAAGTAACTTCATTAAAACCTTATGGAACATTTATGAGACCTTTAAACCGAGGGCTTATTATTTTAGGTTTAAGTTTAATTTTTAATGTCACAGGAAAATATACTTGGCATTTGTTTATACAATATCCAGCCGAGACATTTGCTAGTTCAGTTGGTCGCTTAAAATTATTTTCGAAAGAGTCTTCCATTGAAAATAATTCTTCGACCCCACGGGGTGGAGTCCACTCTGTGGAGTCGACCACCCTGCCCACGGGTGGGCAGAGGGAGTCGACTCCCCTCCAGGGGAGTAGCTACCCCGACGGGGTGGGGTCGACTCCACTAGGAGTGGACTCTACCCCGGGAGGGTCGGTTGTTCGTCATTTTACTGGGTTTGATTCTAGTATTCGAAATAGAGAAAGAAATTTACCTATTTCTAGACATTTCCCTGTTGAAACTTTTAAACAAAGACGAATTTGGAATGATAAACCCCCACTAACTGAAACTCAAACACAAGACGCATATTTTAGATATAATATTCATTATTTTAATAAATTATCAAAATTTATTAATGAAAAACGACAAGATCTTCGAACACCTTTTTCACTGAAAAAGTCTTTAGAACAAATAAATCGTTTAAAGCAGATTAAAAAAGATTATTTTACTTTACTAAAAGCGCAGCCTATTTTAAATAAAGGAAAAGGTGACCCAACTTTTAGTTACGTACAAGAACAAATTGCTGGAAACTCAAAAAATTTGTATATACATGATGATTTATATGTAAGAAGCTAGCTAAAAAACTAAATGGGCTTAAGCCCATTTAGTTTTAAAACCAACCGTAACTATGAAGTCCTTTACCTAATAAATTAACTCCTAAATAACAAACCCAAACAATTACAAAACCAAATGATGCAATAATTGCAGGTCGGCGACCTTCCCAACCACGAATAATTCTAAAATGAAAATAAATAGCAAAGATTAACCAAGTAATTAATGCCCAGGTTTCTTTAGGATCCCAACTCCAGTAGGAACCCCAGGCTTCATTGGCCCAAATAGCTCCAGATAAAATACCTAGAGTTAATAAGGGAAACCCAATCCCTAACAAACGATAACTTAAATTATCTATTGTTGTAGATAATGAACTCATTTTAGCTGCTTTAAACCCCATACAAAGAAAAGTGATTGCCAATAATGAACCTGCAATTAATGTGGCATAACTTAACATCATTATACTTACATGCATCATAAGCCAATTTGACTTTAAAGCTGGAACTAAAGGCGCAGCTTTTTGCATATCTGAAGGTAACGATAAAGTAGCGAAAGCATCAATAAATAAAATAGCTGGTGAGAAAATAACCCCAATAATTTTGTTTTTATAAAAACAAATTACTATTAAACTTAAACCCCAAGCTAAAAATAAAAGAGATTCGTATAAATTACTTAATGGAAAATGGTTTGAATTAATCCATCTGACTAATAAAAGAGAAGCTAAAGTTATATTCGAAAAAAAAATAAGAAAAAGTTGATAAATATTTGTATCAGAATTTTTATCAAAAATTTTAGGTGAAAAGGCAGCTTGAAAAAAAGTCAGTAAAAAATTAAAAAACAAAACACCAAAAGAGAGATTTCCTAAAAAATTTTCTGCTTTAATTAAAATCATAATCAGCTTCTCTTTTAGCAAGAATAACAGCACCAATTAATGCAATTAGTAATAATATAGACATTAATTCAAAAGGTAATAAAAAATCACTAAATACGTGTCTTCCAATTGTAACCACACTTTGAGTATTTGGAACAAACGGTGGTGTTAACCACGGTGTTGAAGTAATTATGTTAGCTAAAACAATAAATAAATTAGTACATAAAAATAACTTAACTAAATCTTCCCAAAGAAACCCATTATTTATTTTCTTAGGTTCATAAGAAATTAAATTATTAGTTTTTAAACTTTGTTTATTTTCTATAGAAAGTTCACTTGAGTTATTTACTAACATGATTGCAAATAAAATTAAAATATTAATTGCACCTACATAAATTAATATTTGAGCAGCTGCAAGAAAATCGGCATTTAATAATAAATAAATACCAGCAACCGCTAATAGTACAGCTCCAAGTAAGAATGCTGAATAAATCAAATTAGGTAATAAAATTATCCCTAAAGAGCCAATAACACAAATGGCTTCTAATAATACAAAACTTCCAGTTTGAATGAATTCGGTCATATTAATTTAATAAAACAAAAAAGCTAATTATAGTAAATAACATTGTTACACCATAAAATTGTAAACGTCCGGTTTCACTATAACGTAAACCTTCTCCGGTAAAAAATGTTATTAGACCACTAAAATTGACGATACCATCAATAAAATACTGATCAAAGAATAAAACTGTTTTTACTAATTGACGATTTCCTTTAACAAAGAAGTTTTGGTAAAAATCATCAATATACCATTTATTTTGTGATAAGTTAAATAAATAATTTAATATTGATGAGTCTTTTTCAATTGATAAAGATTTTTTATAATAAAGAAGAAATGCAATAGTAAAACCAATTAAACAAACTCCAATAGAACTACCAGCCATTATAAAGAATTCATTTAAATCAACTTCTTCAATTTCAGCACTTCTATCGATAAATCCTTCAAAAATATTATTAAATGGTGTTCCAAGCCAACCAATAGCTATAGTCGGAAGTGTAAGAATAACTAAAGGTAATACCATGTTGGTACTTGATTCTTTAACTTTAGAAAGGTCAAAACGATCGCGAGATTCACCTTCAAATGTTAAAAAATAAATTCTAAACATGTAAAAACTTGTTAATCCTGCTGTAAAAAGTGCAACTGCCCAAATAATTGGATTCGCTTCAAATAAATGTGATAAGATCTCATCTTTAGACCAAAAACAAGCAAATGGTGGAACCCCACATATTGAAAGAGTACCAATAAGAAAAGTAGTTCCAGTAATTGGCATCTTTTTTCTTAAACCACCCATAAAATTCATGTTTTGGTTTTGTAATGGATCAAAACCAGCAGCCGGCTCCATCCCATGAATAACTGAACCAGAACCTAAAAATAATAAAGCTTTTGAATAAGCATGAGTGATTAGATGGAAAATACCAGCACTATAAGCACCTGTTCCTAAAGCCATCATCATATAACCTAATTGAGAAACAGTTGAATAAGCAAGACCTTTTTTGAGGTCAGTTTGTGTTACTGCAATAGTTGCACCTAAAAAAGCTGTAATACAACCTGTCCAGGCAATAAAATCCATTACAAATGGTAATTGATTAAATATTGGAAACATTCGAGCTACAAGAAAAATACCTGCAGCTACTAAGGTTGCTGCATGGATTAAAGCTGAAATAGGTGTTGGTCCTTCCATAGCATCAGGTAACCAAACATGAAGAGGAAACTGTGCAGATTTTGCTATAGGACCTAAAAATACAAATATAGCAAAAATTGTAGCTAAAAAACTAACACTAAGTGTAGTAATAGGACTATATCCAATAGCAGTATTGTCTGTAATTATATTGCTATCTATTAAGGTTTCTAATTTCGAACTAATAGTATTAAATTCAAAACTTTGTGTTAGCCAATAAAAACCTAAGATTCCTAACATTAATCCAAAATCACCAACTCGGTTTGTAATAAAGGCTTTTTGACATGCATCAGCAGCAGTGGATCGAGTATACCAAAACCCAATTAATAAATAAGAACAAACTCCGATTAATTCCCAAAAAATATACACTTGTACTAAATTGGGGCTTAATACTAAAGCTAACATGGATGAGGTAAATAAGCTTAAATAAGCAAAAAATCTAACATAACCCTTATCATAAGACATATAAGCATCAGTATAGATCATTACTAACGTTGCTACGGTACTTACTACAACTAACATAGCGGAAGAAAGTGGATCAATAAAATAGCCTAATTCAATAGTAAATTCTTTATTAACAATCCACTCCATTACTAATTTATAAGGTATTGAAGAGGCTTCAGATTGACTTATAAGAATTAAAACTGAAAGTATTGTTGAAAAAACCATTGAACCAATACTAAGCAGTGCATAATCTCGTCGTAAACTTTGAGCTGCTTTACGAAAAGAAATTAAGCTTATACCTATAATAAAAGAAGATAAAAGAGGAAAAAGTGGAATTAACCAGGCGTAATTATATAATATATCTACCATATTTTTAATTTATAGACTACAATTATATTATATTAACATGTAGTATAATTGTGGTGTAAGCTTAATATCAAGAGAAATATGACTTTTAATTTTATTAAAAATATTCAAAATTATAGTGAAGAGATTTCTCAAGCTTCACGCTATATTGGACAGGGATTTACGGTAACATTTGACCATATGAATCGTCGACCAATAACGATTCATTATCCTTATGAGAAATTAACACCTTCGGAACGTTTTCGAGGCAGAATTCATTTTGAATTTGATAAATGTATCGCTTGTGAAGTTTGTGTTCGCGTTTGTCCTATAAACTTACCTGTTGTTGATTACGAATTTAAAAGTAGTATTAAAAAGAAACAATTGAAAAGTTATAGTATTGATTTTGGTGTTTGTATTTTCTGTGGAAATTGTGTTGAATATTGCCCAACTAATTGTTTATCTATGACAGAGGAATATGAATTATCTGTATATGACAGACATGAATTAAATTTTGATCATACAGCATTAGGTCGCTTACCTGTTGCAACATATTTATCAAGTCCTACAAAACCTAGTATTAATTAACTTGGGCCTTGGGCCAACTGCAACCCGCGCTAGCGCGGGTTGGTGGGCTGGCCTGTAGGGCAAGGCCCAAGGTTTTTTAAGTAAGCTGCCTAAGGCGCTGAATTAGCAAATTTTTCTATAAGCGGGCAAGGAGGGATTCGAACCCCCGACACCGTAGTTCGTAGCCACGTGCTCTAGTCCACTGAGCTACAAGCCCTTCTCCCCAGGTAGGACTTGAACCTACGACCAATCGATTAACAGTCGATTGCTCTACCACTGAGCTACTGAGGATATTAAGATGATAACATTTTTTAAGTTTATTAAATAGTATTAAATTAATAAACTTTTAATTTAAATACATTTAAATAAGTGTTATCATTAAAAAAAACTTTTAGATAAATGCTTGAAACTAATACTAATCCGATGATAGTAAGTATGGGACCACATCATCCATCAATGCATGGGGTTCTAAGATTAATTGTAACTTTAGATGGTGAAAATGTCCTTGATATTGAACCAGTTGTTGGATATCTTCATCGAGGAATGGAAAAAATTGCTGAAAACCGAACTGTTGTACAGTATCTTCCATATGTAACTCGTTGGGATTATCTAGCAACTATGTTTACTGAAGCAATCACAGTAAACGCTCCGGAAAAGTTAGCAAACATTGAAATACCAAAACGTGCTAGTTATATTCGTGTAATTATGCTCGAATTAAGCCGAATTGCTTCTCATCTTTTATGGTTAGGCCCATTTATGGCAGATATTGGTGCGCAAACACCATTTTTCTATATTTTTAGAGAACGTGAAATGGTTTATGATTTATTTGAATCAGCCACTGGTATGCGTATGATGCATAATTATTTCCGAGTCGGTGGTGTTGCAGTTGATTTACCTTATGGTTGGGTTGATAAATGTTTAGATTTTTGTGATTATTTTCTTCCAAAAATTGATGAATATGAACAATTAATTACAAACAATCCAATTTTTTTAAAACGTGTAAAAGATCTTGGTGTTATTAGTAAAGAAGAAGCTATTAATTGGGGTCTTTCAGGACCAATGCTTCGAGGTTCAGGAATTAAATGGGATTTACGAAAATTAGACCAATATGAAGTTTATGATGAAATTGATTGGTCTGTCATGCATGAATCTTCAGGGGATTGTTTAGCTCGATATATTGTTCGAGTTAATGAAATGCGTGAATCAGTTAAAATTATTCAACAGGCCTTAAAAGCTCTTCCTGGGGGTCCTTATGAGAATTTAGAAGCCCGACGTCTTTATTATGGACGTAAATCTGAATGGAATAATTTTGAATATCAGTTTATTGGTAAAAAACCATCTCCAACATTTAAAATACCTAAACAAGAACATTATGTTAGAGTAGAAGCACCTAAGGGAGAATTAGGAGTTTTTATTATGGGAGATGATAATATATTTCCGTGGCGTTTTAGAATTCGTCCACCAGGATTTATTAATCTGCAAATTCTTCCAAATTTACTTCAAGGTAAAAAATTAGCAGATATTATGACTATTTTGGGAAGTGTCGATATTATTATGGGAGAAGTTGACCGATAATTAGGAGGCGAAGTGGTTAATTTAGATTTACAAGAAAGTTTTATTCAATTATTACATAATTTTGGGCTTAGTATTACTTTAGCTAAGGCGTTATGGGTTCCGTTACCAATACTAATTGTAGTTGTCTTTGCATTTTTAGGGGTTTTAGTTATTGTTTGGTTAGAAAGAAAAATTTCTGCTGGTGTTCAACAAAGAATTGGACCTGAATATGCCGGACCTTTAGGTTTTTTACAGCCTGTAGCTGATGGTGTAAAACTGTTAGTTAAAGAAGATATTATTCCTGCTAAAGGAGATCCTCTTTTATTTACTTTAGGTCCAGCGATTGTAGTAATACCTATTTTTTTAGCATATTTAATTGTACCTTTTGGTCAAAATTTAATTATTACTGATTTAAATATTGGACTATTTTTTTGGATATCAGTTTCAAGTGTGGCGCCTATTGGTTTATTAATGGCTGGTTATGGGTCCAATAATAAATATGCTTTTCTTGGGGGGTTACGTGCTGTTGCTCAATCCATTAGTTATGAAATTCCTCTTTCAATTTGTGTATTAGCTATTTGTTTGCTTTCAAATAGTTTAAGTACAATTGATATTGTTGAAAAACAATCAACTTATGGAATATTAAGTTGGAATGTTTGGCGTCAACCTATTGGATTCGTTGCTTTTTTAATTTCCGCATTAGCGGAATGTGAACGATTACCATTTGATTTACCTGAAGCTGAAGAAGAATTAGTTGCTGGCTATCAAACAGAATATACAGGAATGAAATTTGCTTTATTCTATGTTGGTTCGTACGTTAACCTTTTAGTTTCATCTTTATTTGTAACTGTTTTATATTTAGGTGGTTGGGAATGTCCAATACCAGTTTCTATAATTTGTAATTTTTTTAATATTAGCGAAGGAGCACCAGCAATTCAAGTTATCTTAGCTTTTCTTGGAATTAGTTTTACTTTATTTAAAACTTACCTTTTTATATTCTTAGCTGTTCTTACTCGCTGGACATTACCACGTGTACGAATTGACCAATTATTAGATCTTGGTTGGAAATTCCTTCTTCCTATCTCATTAGGTAATTTATTATTAACAGCTTCATTAAAGATAATACTTATATGACCTTTTTCCATCTTCCCTGGTTAACTATTATTGTTTTATTTCCTGTACTAGCAGCATTTATAATACCTTTTTTACCTGATAATAATGGAAAAGTTGTTAGATGGTATGCGCTTGGAGTATGTTTATTAGATTTTATTTTTATTATTTATACTTTTAGTTCTTATTATTCTTTTACTTCCCCATCTCTTCAATTAGTAGAAGATTTTTCTTGGATACCAAGTTTATCCTTACATTGGTCTTTAGGGGTGGATGGTTTATCAATGCCACTAATTTTATTAACTGGTTTTATTACTACTTTAGCAACTTTAAGTGCTTGGCCAATTACTAAAAATTCGAAGCTTTTTTACATCTTAATGTTAACCATGTATAGTGGTCAAATCGGTGTATTTGCCTCTCAAGATATTCTTCTATTTTTCTTTATGTGGGAATTAGAACTTATTCCTGTTTATTTACTTTTAAATTTATGGGGTGGTAAAAAGCGCTTGTATGCAGGAACAAAATTTATTTTATATACTGCTTTAGCTTCGATTTTTATTTTAATTGGTGGTTTAGCCATGGCGTTTTATGGTGATACTGTAACTTTTAATATGTCAGAATTAGCACAAAAGCAATATCCTTTTAATCTAGAAATATTAATTTACTTAGGTTTTCTTATAGCTTATGGTGTAAAATTATCGGCTTTTCCTGTCCATACTTGGTTACCTGATACTCACGGCGAAGCACACTATAGTACGTGTATGCTTTTAGCTGGAATCTTATTAAAGATGGGCGGTTATGCATTAATACGTATTAATATGGATATGTTACCTAATGCTCATATTTATTTTGCTCCATTATTAGCAATTATTGGGGTTATTAATATTATTTATGCTGCTTTAACATCGTTTGCTCAACGTAACCTTAAACGTAAAATTGCTTATTCGTCTGTTTCTCACATGGGATTTGTATTAATTGGAATTAGTTCCTTAACCAATTCAGGATTAAGTGGTGCTATGTTACAAATGATTTCCCATGGTCTAATTGGTGCTGGGCTTTTCTTTCTAGCAGGAAGTACATACGACCGTACTCGTACATTAATTCTTGAGGATTTAGGTGGTATTGCAGTTCAAATGCCAAAAATTTTTGCAATGTTTACTGCAGTTTCAATGGCATCATTAGCTTTACCTGGTATGAGTGGTTTTTTATCTGAATTAATGATATTTTTAGGCTTTGTAACTAGTGATGTTTATAGTCCAATATTTATTTTTATCATTACTTTTTTCGAAGCTGTAGGAATTATTTTAACTCCAATTTATTTATTATCAATGTTAAGACAGGTTTTCTATGGATCAAAAACAGGTCAAGTTCAACATTTACGAAAACTAGTAGATGCTGGACCTCGAGAAATTTTTATTGTTTCTTGTTTAATGATTCCAATGCTTGGCATTGGTATATATCCACAAGTTGTAACTCAAACATATGAATCAAGAACAAATTCTGTTATTGAACATATAAGAAGCCAAATTTAACACAGCGCCCAAGCTCAGGTGGTCGCACGGTACTACCTGGCCTGAGCTGTGTGCTAGTACAGGTGCGACACAGTTGGCGTAGTTTGCTATCCTAAGGCACCAGCGGCATTTAACAAAAACTAAAACTTGTTAAACATGTTACAATATATTTAATCCTTAAATTAATTTTCTTAACAATTATGTCTCACGCTGTAAAAATTTACGATACTTGCATTGGCTGTACTCAGTGTGTTCGTGCATGTCCAACCGATGTTTTAGAAATGGTACCTTGGGATGGTTGTAAAGCAGGGCAAATCGCATCAGCACCTAGAACAGAAGATTGTGTTGGGTGTAAGCGTTGTGAATCTGCATGTCCAACAGATTTTTTATCTGTTCGTGTCTATTTAGGTTCAGAAACTACTCGTAGTATGGGTCTAGCTTACTAGAAAAAAATCTATGTAGTAGTAATACTACATAGAGCAATAATACAGGTGGAGAGACTCGAACTCTCACATCATAAGACACCAGAACCTAAATCTGACGCGTCTACCAATTCCGCCACACCTGCTAATTGAAAATACCAAAATAATAGAATAAAAGCAAGTAAACTATACAAAATTATATTTTAACAAGGTCCGAGCCTTAATTTTCTGTATAGGGCTTTATGGTTTTTTAACAAGTCGTAATGTAGTTAGAATCTTAATTTCACTTGAATTAATACTAAATGCTATTAATATCAATTTAGTTTCGATTTCAACGTTTATGGATTCCCAAGAATTGAAAGGACAGGTTTTTGCTTTATTTATTATTGCAATTGCCGCTGCGGAATCAGCTATAGCTTTAGCTATTATTTTAACTTTATATAGAAATAAAAATTCTATTGAATTAGAACAATTTAATTTATTAAAATGGTAACAATTAAGTAATTAATTACTTTAATTACTTAAAAAAAACATTAAAAATGTTTGCCTCAAGCAGCGCTGCTCAAGCAGCGCTCAGCAAAAAAGATACCTTCTTGGCGACTCCACAGAGTGGACTCTACCCCAGCGGGGTGGGGTCGACCCACCCACAGCTTGCACGTGCGTGAAACAGCTCGGAAAAGCACTTAGGCGGCCTAGATTAGCGGCTTTAGCACCTATGTGGCTAGCGCGGCCTTAGAGAGAGATCTATATTATTTTTCTTGTAATATTAATGGAGGTTAAATTATTAACAGGGTTAATTTATTAACCAGGCGCCCTGGAGTGCCTGTGGGCTGTGTTTTTTTTAATCTAAGTTCAAACTAAAATATATCCTGGCATCGAGATAGTTTCCCACAGAGCAACCTCTAAAGTATATTCTCCGCTCCAATGTTTCACCACTAAGTTCGGAATGGATTAGTGTGGGTCCACTGGGCTAAAGACACCAGGATAAGCGCTTACGCGCGTGTTTTTTAATTTAGGTCAAAATCTTCGGTCTGTTAGGATGTCTCAGCTGCAATCATTACTGACCTTCCACTTGACACCTTCCAAACGGCTAGTCTTGCCGTGACCTTAAATAAACAAAACTTGTTTATTAAGAGCACTCATCTTAAGGTGGGCTTCCTACTTAGATGCTTTCAGCAGTTATCCGCTCCGCACTTGGCTACCCAGCGTATCCCGTTGGCACGAGAACTGGTACACCAGCGGTGCGTCCTTCCCGGTCCTCTCGTACTAGGGAAAGATCCTTTCAATGCTCTAACGCCTGCACCGGATATGGACCGAACTGTCTCACGACGTTCTGAACCCAGCTCACGTACCGCTTTAATGGGCGAACAGCCCAACCCTTGGGACGTACTTCCGCCCCAGGTTGCGACGAGCCGACATCGAGGTGCCAAACCTCCCCGTCGATGTGAACTCTTGGGGGAGATCAGCCTGTTATCCCTAGAGTAACTTTTATCCGTTGAGCGACGGCCCTTCCACACGGCACCGTCGGATCACTAAGGCCGACTTTCGTCCCTGCTCGACTTGTAGGTCTTGCAGTCAAGCTCCCTTCTGCCTTTACACTCTATGGCTGATTTCCGTCCAGCCTGAGGGAACCTTTGCACGCCTCCGTTACCTTTTAGGAGGCTACCGCCCCAGTAAAACTGCCCACCTGAAACTGTCAAGCGTCCTGATTCAAGGAACGCCATTAGACTCCTAGCTCTCCCAGAGTGGTATCTCACTGATGGCTCCAGACAACCGGAATTGCCTTTCTCAGCCTTCCACCTAAGCTGCGCAAGAAGAGCCCGAAGCCAATTCCAGGCTACAGTAAAGCTTCATAGGGTCTTTCTGTCCAGGTGCAGGTAGTCCGCATCTTCACAGACAATTCTATTTCACCGAGTCTCTCTCCGAGACAGTGCCCAGATCGTTACGCCTTTCGTGCGGGTCGGAACTTACCCGACAAGGAATTTCGCTCAAATATCTAGAAATGTTTCCATAATAGTTGGACTCTATCTTAAGATCACTTGGATAATTGACTCTGGTTGTTCATTTTTTGTTGAATTCTTCGTATTCGTGCCAGACCTTCATCATTTAGATGTTGTTTTTGTTCCATAAGAAGAACAACCTGACGAAACTTTTGAAAATTAACACGTTTTAAAGTTTTTAATTGATGTTTTTCAAAAAATGGAAGAATCTTATCGCGTAAATTTTTGTGTCCTCGGACGCGGTAACAAAACCGATCGCCGTGATTTCTTCGTACTACACCGCATCCAAAATAGTCTTTGAAAGCATGAAGAAGTTTGATTTCTTTTTCGTGCTGAACAATTGTAAATTCAGGTAGAACTTGAAAGCCTAAGGTCATTGTTTTATTCGAATTGATTCCTACATGAAAACACCCTTCTCCATCTGTAAAACCCACAACCCATTGTGCATTTAAATCCACTAGTGTTCTCCTTAACGTATAGTCTCTGAGGATCCTCTTGAGAGTTTCCTGCTGATTGTCCCCATGTCATGATCAATTTTCACATGCTTTTGTGTTTCTATCCGGCTTACCTAATAGAGCGGAAGAAGAATTAAAAACGAGTATGTCAAGTTTTGGAGGATATTCCAGCATATAGTTAAGTTTTACTAAGGCAACTTGCTTCACCTTAGGACCGTTATAGTTACGGCCGCCGTTCACCGGGGCTTCGGTCGCCAGCTTCACTAAAATTAGCTAACCGACTTCCTTAACCTTCCGGCACTGGGCAGGCGTCAGCCCCCATATATTGTCTTACGACTTAGCGGAGACCTGTGTTTTTGATAAACAGTCGCCTGGGCCTGGTCACTGCGACCCCCCTAAGGGGGTACCCCTTCTCCCGAAGTTACGGGGCCATTTTGCCGAGTTCCTTAGAGAGAGTTATCTCGCGCCCCTTGGTATACTCTACCTACCTACCTGTGTCGGTTTCGGGTACAGGTCTATTTTATATGTTGTGTCGTGCGAGCTTTTCTTGGGAGTATGACATCAGTTGCTTCAGGTAC